TATGTTATATATGGTAATATTTCTTATATCCGAAATTCGATCAGAAACTTTTTTTTTTTTTCAAAAAATAAAAGAAGAAGAGGAGATTAATCAATTTTTTGAATTACAGGAGGATTTTTCAAAAAATGACTAAAAAAGAGGAAAAAAGGATTTATGAAGGTTTAATTACCGAATCATTTCCCGATGGTAGGTTCCGGGTTCTTTTAGATAACGACGATAAAGCAGATAACCATAATACAGATATTATTCTAGGTTATATTTCAGGAAAGATCCGACGTCGTTTTATACGGATATTACCAGGAGATAGAGTCCAAATTGAAGTAAGTCAATATGATCCCACACGAGGACGTATAATTTATCGACTCCCCCTCAAGAAGCCTTCGAAGAAGTCTTCGGAGAATCTCAACAAGGCTTCGGAGAATCCCGACAAGTCTTCGGAGAATCTAAACAAGGCTTCGGAGAATCCCGACAAGTCTTCGGAGAATCTCAACAAGGCTTCGGAGAATCCCGACAAGTCTTCGGAGAATCTCAACAAGTCGTCGGAGAATCTCAACAAGGCTTCGGAGAATCCCGACAAGGCTTCGGAGAAGCCCAACAAGAACAAGGCTTCGGAGAATCCCGACAAGGCTTCGACGAAGCCCAACAAGAACAAGGCTTCGGAGAATCCCGACAAGGCTTCGAAGAAGCCCAACAAGAACAAGGCTTCGGAGAATTAGGCGGTTTTTCAATCCTAACATTACTTTGGTAGGAATACAATTCTAAATTTCACTAAACTTTTTTTCTTCCAAGAAATATATTCAAAATTACAGTAAGGGATGGCAAATATGAAAATAAGAGCTTCTGTTCGTAAAATTTGTGAAAAATGCCGCCTAATTCGTAGGCGGGGGCGAATTAGACTAATTTGTTCCAACCCCAGGCATAAACAAAGACAGGGATAATATAAAAGAGACTCTTTAAAAGACCCAATCCAATGTACAAATAAAAAAGGGATCCAGTTTGACAGGAAATGGATATATCCATATATAACTTAATATTTATGAGATGATAAAACATGCCAAAAACTATACGTAGAATTGATTTCCGTACGAATCGACGTATTAGTTCACGTAAGAATACACGTAAACTATCAAAAGGAATTATTCATATTCAAGCAAGTTTCCATAATACCATTGTGACTGTTACAGATGTAAGAGGTCAAGTGGTTTCTTGGGCCTCTGCCGGTACTTGTGGATTTAAGGGTAGAAGAAGAGGGACCCCTTTTGCTGCGCAAACCACTGTAGGAAATGCTATTCGTACAGTAGTGGATCATCAAGGTCTGAAATGCGCAAAAGTCATGATAAAAGGGCCCGGTCGCGGAAGAGACGCAGCATTACGAACTATTTATAAAAGCGGTATACGATTAACCTATATACGGGATGTAACCCCTATGCCACATAATGGCTGTAGACCTCCTAAAAAAAGACGTGTGTAAAAATAAAGATTGCAGAAATTTAAACAGAAAGAAACGTTTCAATAATCCAATTAAAGAAGAGAAAAAAACAATTCAATAAACTAATCAACTACTATATACTATGAGTCAAGAAAACAGAAGAGGATTTCTTCGGAGATTACAGTGGAAGTGTGTTGAATCGAGGGTCGACAGTAAGCGTCTTTATTATGGGCGCTTTATCTTGTTTCCACTTAGGAAAGGTGAAGCCGAAACTATAGGCATTGCGATGCGAAGAGCTTTGCTTGGAGAAATAGAAGGAACGTGTATCACACACGCAAAATTTGAGAAAGTAACACATGAATATTCTACCATAGTAGGTATTCAAGAATCCGTCAATGAAATTTTCATGAATTTGAAAGAAATTGTATTGAAAAGCAATCTATATGGAACTTCTGACGCGTTTATTTGTGTAAAAGGTCCTAGAGATGTAACTGCTCATGATATCATCATGCCCCCTTATGTGCAAATCGTTGACAATACACAACATATAGCTAGCTTGACGGAATCAATTAATTTCTGTATGAAATTAGAAATTGAGAAGAGTCGCGGTTATCAGATAAAAAGTCCAACAAATAACTTTCAAGATGGAAGTTATCCTATAGATGCTGTATTCATGCCTGTTCGAAATGCCAATTACAGTATCTATTCTTATGGGAATGGGAATAGGACTGACAAAGAAGAGATACTTTTTTTTGAAATATGGACAAATGGAAGTTTAACTCCTAAAGAAGCACTTCATGAAGCTTCTCGGAAGTTGATTGATTTATTTAGTCTCTTTTTAAATACAGAAGAAGAAAACCTCCATTTAGACGACAATCAACACAAGATTCGTTTACCGATTTTTACCTTTCATGATAAATTAGCTAAACAAAGTAAAAAAGAAAAAAAAAGACTTTCATTTGATTTTGATTGACGAATTAGGATTGCCTCAAAAGATCCAATATATATACATTATGGGATCTTTTGAATACAACTCCCATCGATCTTATGAAAATAGAAGATTTTCGCATA